CCACATATAGTTCCTCTAACCATATTTTCTAAACGAACCAGAGCCAATCCGAATTGATCTTGTAAGAGATCCGCTACTGATCGAATACGTTTATTTTTCAAATGATTCATATCGTCAAGTGTACCCATTCCAAATTTAAGTCCAATCAAATGATCTGCGGCTGCCAATATATCTCGCGGTAACAAAAATATATTATTGTGAGGTATATCAAGATTCAGTCTCCGGTTCAGATTTCGTCGACCAATCCTTCCTAATTCACATCTTTGTTGAAAGAATTTCTTTTGCAATTCCTTACATAAAGATTCAGAAAAGACTGGATCTCCGCCTACACAAGAAAATTGTTGATAAAACGCCAAAATGGCATTTTCTTTTGATACAATTTTTTTTTTCTCCTTCTCATTCAGGAAGGACAAAAAAATTTCAGGGTAGCAAACATTATCGATAATTTCTCTTAGATTTGAACCCATAGCTGATGATAGAACTAGAATAGATATTTTCTGTTTCCTACTCACACGAGCCCATATCCTTGCTTTTCTATCAATTTCTAATTCTAACCTTCCTCCATAATCTGATATTATGGTACCAGTATAGACTGCAATTTCGTTATGGTCCAATTCTGACCGGTAATAAATACCTGGGCTTTGCAATATTTGACTGATCAAAATTCTGTATATTCCATTTACTATAGAAGTTCCCAGGGAATTCATTAGAGGAATGTTTCCAATAAAAATTGTTTGTTCTTGCATATCCTTACCAGTTTTCAAAATTAATCCCGCAGATACGTATAATTCAGAAGAATATGTGAGTGATTGATATACAGTATCTCTTTCTTTTATCAATGGTTCCACCAATTGATATGTTTCCACAAATAATTGAAATTCAATTTCTTCATCTGGATCTTCAATTTTTGGAAACTTATAAAGTTCTTCTGTTAATCCCTGATCAATGAACCTACAAAACCCTTCAAATTGTATCTGATTAAACCCAGGTATTGTAGACATTCCCTCATTTCGACCCCCAACAAGCATTTTTATTTATTTCCCATAAAATAAAATCCCATTATTTATTTGCTTATTCTTCATCGAATAGATCAATCTAGCAATGATGGAATTTATATTGTGTTTACTGAATCACATGAAATTTTACGTAACTCCCTAATGTATGAAATACATATGTAAAAAGCATTTTTTTCTCAAATTGGAATTTTCAACAAAATGTAAAGAAATTGATAAATTGTACTTAGACTTATAGAGTTTTGTATAGAATATCAAAACAAAAGTGATTCGATTTCTACCATTATTATGATATTCCAATCCGATTGGATAAGATAAATAAATTCGGGATTTGATCTGATCAATGAGATAAAGACATAATAATTAGAAACAATATAGAATATATTTTATTTTTTTAATACTTGACCTTTTTTTTCGTGGATTCAATTGTTCAAAAAAGAAATTCCCATAGAAAAGTTTACCTATACCAATATTTTTTTTAGTAGAATTCGTATTCTACGAATACGATTGAAGTGTATAAGAAGACTTTTAAATAAACATGTATAGATAATAACTATAGTTATATATATGTCTCCTCCTTTATTAAAGTTTGATTCGATTCGGAACAGCACATGTTGTGCTCTATCAAAATTTCGATTTTCTATTCAATACAAAATTGTAAAAATGAAATCTTGAAAATTCACTTTCCCCATAGGCATCATATATATATACCCTATTTGATTTAAGTTAGGATTTAGATAGGATAGAATCCGTTATGTTCTGGGGTTTCCATATACTTATAATTGCTGTTATAATTGAAATTCAGAAGGTTTTTTTATTGAAAAGAATTAATACTTATTATTACAGATTGATTATGTATCAATTAAGATTTAGTTAGGTATCCATTTGGTAATTTTATGAATTATATTATATCATTAGAGAAACACAATTTGCAATTAAAATGCAAGAATCGTTCATTAATTTACAGTCAATAGTTAACGGTTCCCATTTCTCCTGAATTTTTTATTTTGTGACTGAAAATACATATTTGGTTTTTCAATAGAAAAAAAAAGGAAAACAGGATTGCAGATACACATAAAAAAACGAGGACTATTCTCATATATTTTGTATCGTTTTGGCGGCATGGCCGAGCGGTAAGGCGGGGGACTGCAAATCCTTTTTCCCCAGTTCAAATCCGGGTGTCGCCTCATCAAAAAAAGAATTGAAATTCTCTCTTTAGTTTTACTGATATAACTTGCATTTTTTTCCAGCAGAAGCAAGTGGAAGAAAAGGACTCTTTTTATTTGCTTGATTCGAAGCATCCGCGTTAGGGATTTGGTTTTCTAAAATAAAATGCTATAAATCATTGCGCCTAGGCTTCAAGGAAAGATTCTAATAATGAATTCTAATAATGAAAAGGAATCATTAAATCTTGATATGATAGTCTTTTGACTACTAATGTAGTGGCTGCTAACTGGTTCTTAAATGAGATTGGATATATGTATAGGGGATCTATTTTAGTTTCGGAAAGCGGAAGATATTTTATGTACTTATGAAAATAAAATCTCTGATTGTTCCCGGATTCAATTATTATTCTATTCAATAGAATTATCTATTGAATAGATAATTTTTTTTTGTTCTATAACTTTTTAGAAAGTTATATTAAGTAAAAAAGAGAATTCCTTCTTTTTGGTAACCCGCAGTCACGAATGGAATAGGCCGTCTCCCGAGCGACTCTATGAAACAATTAGGAGACGGTAAAGATTAGATCAAATGAGAAAGGAGTAGGTATGTGTGATCTAGCTTGATTCTCAACTTTTCTACTTTTTAAAAAATGAAATGGAGGGCAACAAAAAAAAGACAAAGTTTTTCCATTAGACTCAAAATCATATAAGAACTCGTTTGTTAGTTGATTGTTTCATCAATGGTGAATGGTGTTGTGCCTTAATTTTTTTTTTTGACTCTGCACTAGTGATTTAACTATTATTAGTGAACAATAATGATTAGTGAACAATAATGGAATAATTCTTTTATATTCATAGAGATAGGGGACATAATTCACATGGATATAGTAAGTCTCGCTTGGGCTGCTTTAATGGTAGTCTTTACATTTTCCCTTTCACTCGTAGTATGGGGAAGAAGTGGACTCTAGAAGTACTACTAATTGAGGAATCAACCTCAAACTGTATCAATTGTTTTATAGATTGTTCTGCCGAGCCTTTTTTTTTTTACTTTTATTTGTTTTTTCCCTTTTTTACTGTTCAAAGATAAAAGTTTTGCTTAGTAATTTGAAAATGTATATATACTTTCGACCCAAAAGAACATAGAATTGGGATACTATGTACATTAACATTAGATATAGGGAATTAATCTATATGAAATGAATTTATATGAATATGAAGATATATATTGTAGGTTGATCTATATTCAACCTGTATATTTATCTTTATACAGTAGAACTTTACACACTCCAATAACTATAATAGCTAGTATGGTAGAAGGATTCATAGATATCTTTCTACCATACTATCGGATCTCATAGAATACTGCTCTCGTAGAATACTGATAATTCTAGTACACTCATTTCATTTAAGACGCTAAATTTGAATCCTTTTGATTTTCGTTTTATTCTCTTCAGTCATTGATAAGAACTAAAAAGTAAAGTTTAATTCAAATTAATCACTTTGACTGATTGTTTTTACGTAAATTATAAGTAAAAAAGCAGTAGGAACTAGAATGAACAGTGTAGTAGCAATAAATGCGAGAATATTTACTTCCATAATTTCATCGTTTCATTTTTTTTTTATTCGCAATAACTCAGGATTTAATCCCATAGAAATGAGAAATCTTTGGCTTGTAAATTCAATAGTATGAATTACATCGCGATGATATCGAATCGTATTAGAATATCATGAATAACAATATCTGAACTATCAAATCAATTCATCGTCGAGAATTGAATAGTATAACATAGGAAGATCTTTTATCCATACCAAATTCTAAATTTTATTACTGATCCAATCAAAAATTTGTTTCTTTTAGTATTTTATTTATCATTAAAAAAAAAAAAAAAAAATTTTCAACTTAAACTAAAAAAATAATAAAAAATTACTTCGCTAAAAGAGATGGAATCCTTGTTTGATCTTAGTAATATCCTCTTTACTTGAATTAGGAATGGGACATATATATCAAAAGTCCAGTGTGAAATTTGAATGAGATAGATTCTTTAAAATTCAAATTCGTAATTTGAATTAATAATTGAGATTACACAAAATCGGAAAGATATTTTAATATGAAAAATTCTATCAAAGTAACTATGTGAAATTGATTTTGTATCGTACAAATGGAATTTTTGTATGTGCTCCCCGAAACATATAGTACTCCCACAATTGGGAGTAATTCAAAAAGCCAGGCCCATTCTGGTATCTATTGTTTGAATCCTGAATATGATTCTACCAATAATTGTACTAATCCACATATGCCTTTCTCCCATGAAAAAGTACTTCTTATTGATATATCTATTTTGATTGGATTTGGATCCGTGTCGGGACTGACGGGGCTCGAACCCGCAGCTGCCGCCTTGACAGGGCGGTGCTCTGACCAATTGAACTACAATCCCAGGGAAAAAAATGTACAACATATAATATAATATATGTTTATGATTTCATTGCCTTCAAACCCCTTCTATGTGGATCTATGTAGATTTTAGATTATATGTAGATGAAAATCTACATATTGTAACAGAGGCGCGAGTAATGTATTGATATACACACGGACATGCACTTTAATGAGAGGAGCATAGATTATTAGTCATTTTAATGAGAGGAGCATAGATTATTAGTCATTTTTATTTATTGCAAAATTGATTGCTAATCAAATCAATCTTTCAAAGAATAACAAAAAAAAATTATTATTTTTTTTTTTATTCTTTTCTTAAACTTGATACTTACAGATCCTAATCTGAATCGAGATCATTATTAAGATAATAATTTTTTGAAAAAAAAAAAACAGAGCAAATAAATAGCAGTAGAAAGATATTCAAAAATCGGACTTTTTTTTTTTTTATTCTTCCGTATCAAAAATTTATGAAGAAGAAAAAAAGGGTTATAACCTTTCATGGTGGATCGGCAAATTAGTGGGCCGAGCTGGATTTGAACCAGCGTAGACATATTGCCAACGAATTTACAGTCCGTCCCCATTAACCGCTCGGGCATCGACCCAAGAAGAATCCATTCTAGGCTTCTTTTTTTTGATAATTCCTGATCAACTTTATTTCGTAGTACCCTACCCCCAGGGGAAGTCGAATCCCCGCTGCCTCCTTGAAAGAGAGATGTCCTGAACCACTAGACGATGGGGGCATACTTGCCCAACTGCCATCATACTATGATCATAGTATGAATAGTTTTTTGAAATTGTCAATATAAAAAAAGAAAACCTATTTGACAACTTCTCAAATTCTGTCTTGTCAACAAAGAAAACCCAGTAAGTCGTTCCGAGATACATGTGACTTACTAGTGGATTCGAGTTGGATTGGACTATGCCGGAGTTTTTCACCGGTTTCATATCATGATTTTGACTCCAAAAATGGAATAGAATTGAGTAGGTATACCAGAAGCAAGAAGTAGTACTAATTCTTTGATTTTTGATGGGAAAAGAGGAAAATTCATATGTAATTTATATACAAAGAGAAAACAATTAATGATGAACCGGTCAGTTACAAAGAATAATACGGCGATAGAATTTTTTTTTATTAATTCAAATTTTGAAAATATGAGATTTTCAATTTTATTTAAATAGAAAAATGTCTATAGAAATTCTATATAAAAATGAGATATATATATCAATTTATATAGAAATTCGAGTATATAAATTATAGGGCTATACGGACTCGAACCGTAGACTTTCTCGGTAAAACAGATCAAACTTCTAATACATAATATTCTGTTGAAAATAAATATTAATGATTCATTGGGTAGGATGGCGGAATCCACCCAAGACCAATCCATTAATTCGGAAAGGTCATTTCATGGGCTAAGCTTAGAACGTAAATACATATAAAAAGAGTAAATATTCGCCCGCGAACTTTTTTTTATTGGCTTGAATTTCTATATTTTGGTCGATCAAAGACCCCCAAAAAAATAATAGATAATAAAATAAAAGAGAAACCAAAATTAAATAAAGATTCCATTTTTTATAAGACCTTAAAAAACTTATCTATAATTTTTTTTAATATATATAATATATAAATATGTAAATCATGTATAAATATAAATAGAATACATATTTAGTTCTATCTCAAAAGAAGAGAGAAAAATGGATAATAGATTAGATGAAATCTCAAAGAATACCCTAATTCAGTCTATTATTGACACTATATATGTATAGTCTATTCTTTTGGAATCGTTTCATTCGTGAGGAGCTGGATGAGAAGAAACTCTCATGTCCGGTTCTGTAGTAGAGATGGAATTGAGAAAAAACAACCATCCACTATAACCCCAAAAAAACTAGATTTCGTAAACACCATAGAGGAAGAATGAAAGGAATTTCGTATCGAGGTAATCATATTTGTTTCGGTAGATATGCTCTTCAGGCACTTGAACCCGCTTGGATCACATCTAGACAAATAGAAGCGGGACGAAGAGCAATGACACGAAATGCACGACGTGGCGGAAAAATATGGGTACGTATATTTCCAGACAAACCAGTTACAGTAAGACCCACGGAAACACGTATGGGTTCGGGGAAAGGATCTCCTGAATATTGGGTAACTGTCGTTAAACCGGGTAGAATACTTTATGAAATGGGCGGAGTAGCAGAAAATATAGCCAGAAAAGCTATTTCAATAGCGGCGTCAAAAATGCCTATACGAACCCAATTCATTATTTCGGGATAGGAATGTAGAATCAAAGGAAAGCGGTCTTTGGTATGCAAAAAAAAAATTGCCATTTCAAATTTATTTTTTGTTTGGTTTGAACAAACAATATTTCTTTTTGTTTTTTTTAGCCCTTTGAATTGAAAGAACAGATTCACAAAAATAATATGATTCAACCTCAAAGCCATTTGAATGTAGCGGATAACAGCGGGGCCCGAAAATTGATGTGTATTCGAATCATAGGAGCTAGTAATCGACGATATGCTCATATTGGTGACGTTATTATTGCTGTAATCAAAGAAGCAGTCCCAAATACACCTCTAGAAAGATCAGAAGTGATTAGAGCTGTAATTGTACGTACCTGTAAAGAACTCAAACGTGAAAACGGTATGATAATACGCTATGATGACAATGCTGCGGTTGTTATTGATCAAGAGGGAAATCCAAAAGGAACCCGAATTTTTGGTGCGATCCCCCGCGAATTGAGACAGTTAAATTTCACTAAAATTATTTCATTAGCACCTGAAGTGTTATAAGATGAGACCGAGATATAGTTAGAATATTTGAATTAAATTAATTAATAGATTGTATCTCACGTATATACTTTTCAAAATTCAAAAATATTGAATAAATAAAGAGCATGTTAATTATATTAAAATTCGAAAGCAACACTCATTTTGGTTTATCATGGGTAAGGATACTATTGCTAACCTACTAACCTCTATACGCAATGCTGACATGACTAGAAAAGAAATGGTTCGAATACCATCTACTAACATCACTGAAAACATTGTGAAAATACTTTTACGAGAAGGTTTTATTGAAAACGTAAGGAAACATTTTAAAAACAACCAAAATTTTTTGGTTTTAACCCTACGACATAAAAGGAATAGGAAAGGACCATTTAAAAGTTTTTTAAATTTAAAACGGATCAGTAGACCTGGTCTACGAATCTATTCTAACTATCAAAAAATTCCTAGAATTTTAGGAGGGATGGGGGTTGTAATTCTTTCCACTTCTAGGGGTATAATGACAGACCAAGAGGCTCGACTAGAAAAAATGGGCGGAGAAATTTTGTGTTATATATGGTAATCTTTATAATATGCGAATTATATACAAAACTTCCCTATCTCTTTTTTGTAAAAAAAAAGAGAGGATTTCTAATATGATATAAGTCTTGCTTCATTAGTTGATACTTCAAGGGTTTTCAGCAAAAATGAAAGAACAAAAAAAAGTGATGAAGGTTTAATTACAGAACCCCTGATATGTTCCGGGTTCGTTGTCGTTTAGAGAATGGAGATAGAATTATAGATTTTTTTTAGGACCGATTCAACATAGTACTATACATATACTAGCGCGGAATAGTGTTAAAATGAAAGTAAATTTTTATGATTCAACCATAGAATGTATAGTTTTATAAACGACAAAACAAAGATGCAAATAATTTTTTTGGTTTTCAATTTCAATATTCTTTTGTTTTGTAAGGATACACTTCTAAATTGAAAATTTCAAGAAACTTATTTTCTTCAAATAGGTAGATTCGCAATTAAAGTAAGGAATAACAGACAAATATGAAAATAAGAGCCTCCATTCGTAAAATTTGTGAAAAATGTCGACTGATCCGTAGGCGGAAACGAATTATAGTAATTTGTTCCAACCCGAGACATAAACAAAGACAAGGATAATCTTTCTAAAAAACTAAAAAAAAAAGATCTGTTTTAACATGAAATGGATATATCCATATATCTCTGATTTATATTTATGAGATGATAAAATATGGCAAAACCCATACCAAGAAGTGGTTTACGTAGGAATGGACGTATTGGTTTACGTAAAAGTACGCATAAAATACCAAAGGGAGTTATTCATGTTCAAGCAAGTTTCAACAATACAATTGTGACTGTTACGGATGTACGGGGTCGAGTAATTTCTTGGTCCTCCGCCGGTACTTGTGGATTCAAAGGTACAAGAAGGGGGACGCCATTTGCTGCTCAAACCGCAGCAGGAACTGCTATTCGGACAGTAGTGGATCAAGGTATGCAACGAGCAGAAGTCATGATAAAAGGCCCCGGTCTCGGACGAGATGCAGCATTAAGAGCTATTCGTCGAAGCGGTATACTATTAAGTTATATATGTGATGTAACTCCTATGCCCCATAATGGCTGTAGGCCCCCTAAAAAAAGACGTGTGTAAAAATAACCATTAACTAGATTTCAAGAGAAATAAACAATTCAATAATTTGATCAAATAATATTTAATATTACTATGGTTCGAGAGAAAATAAGAGTATCTACTCGGACACTAAAGTGGAAATGTCTTGAATCAAGAGCAGACAGTAAACGTCTTTATTACGGACGCTTTATTCTGTCTCCACTTATGAAAGGTCAAGCAGATACAATAGGTATTGCGATGCGAAAAGCTTTGCTTGGCGAAATAGAAGGAACATGTATCACACGTGCAAAATCTGAAAAAATACCACATGAATACTCTACCCTAATAGGTATTCAAGAATCAGTCCATGAAATTTTAATGAATTTGAAAAAAATTGTATTGCGAAGTAATCTGTATGGAAGTGGTGGCGCGTATATTTATGTCAAGGGTCCTGGATATGTAACGGCTCAAGATATCATCTTACCACCTTCTGTGGAAATCATTGATAATACGCAGTATATAGCTAAACTAACAGAACCAATCCATTTTTGTATTGAATTACAAATAGAGAGAAATCGAGGATATCGTATACAAACCCCAAATAACTTTCAAGACGGAAGTTATTCTATAGACGCTGTATTCATGCCTGTTCGAAATGCGAATCATAGCATTCATTCTTATGTCAATGGGAATGAAAAAGAAGAAATACTTTTTCTCGAAATATGGACAAATGGAAGTTTAACTCCTAAAGAAGCACTTCATGAAGCCTCTCGGAATTTGATTGATTTATTTATTCCTTTTTTACATGCGGAAGAAGAAAATTTCCATTTGACCAACAATCAACACAAAATTACTTTACCCATTTTTACTTTTCATGATAGATTGGCTAAACTAAGGAAAAATAAAAAAGAAATAGCATTCAAATCCATTTTTATTGACCAATCAGAATTGCCTCCTAGGATCTATAATTGCCTCAAAAGATCCA